TTAATTGCGACTTCCTCAGTGTTAGTAATTAGTGTACCCCTTGTATTTGCTTCTCCTGATGGTTGGTCAAATAATAAAAACGTTGTATTTTCCGGTACATCATTATGGATTGGACTAGTCTTTCTGGTAGCTATTCTGAATTCTCTCATTTCTTAAATTTGTTTAGTATTTAGTAGCCCGATACAAAATAAATAAAAAGGCCATTTCTTCGAAAAAATTGGAATTGTGAGACGCATTAAAATGCAATTTGCGTTCCGAATTGCTACCTCTTCTCTTTCATTATTATGAAATTCCATTGCCATTAGAATATTGATTGACAGACAATTAAAAAAAAGAAAACTCTAATATAATAGAAAATGAAACGGTCGACCCAGACATAGACGGTCGACCCAGGCGGATATACCCTATAAAATATATCCCGTAGCGAGCGTAGTTCAATGGTAAAACATCTCCTTGCCAAGGAGAAGATACGGGTTCGATTCCCGCCGCTCGCCAGCTTAATTTAGTAAGGTACTATGATAAAAAATTTAGTCTAGTTGACTACTTAACTACTTATATTAAATTAAGTAGGTGTTAGTCTAGTACCGTATCCCTTACTATCTTACCCTTCTTTTGCACCCCACTCAAAAAAAGGGGCTCCGGAGGCGGGAATCGAACTCGCCAACAGGGCTCCCTAAATTGGGGATTCACCGAGACAAACAACTGGCAAACTCCTTTTAAAGGGAAGGGAGGTAGACTGTGCCTTTCTTTCATTTCTTTTTTCTTTTCTGCAGGGTAGGAAGGAGCCTTGAGAGTTCTTCTTGTAGGGGCAAGTGACTTCGCAAACTGCTCCATTTGGCCCTTTAGGGCCGGGAACTAATGAATAAAAAAGGGTTGGATACCGCCCAGCCCTCTACTCTATACAAATAGAATAGTCCTTTTATACAGACTGCTAAGTGCGGAGACGGGAATCGAACCCGTGACCTCAAGGTTATGAGCCTCGTGAGCTACCAAACTGCTCTACTCCGCTCTGGAGGGACGGAAACTGGTGGACGAAAAAGGTTGAATACAGGACTCTACCATGTCTAGACAAATAGAATAGTCCTTTTATACAGAATGGAGCGGGTAGCGGGAATCGAACCCGCATCGTTAGCTTGGAAGGCTAGGGGTTATAGTCGACGTTGGTTGATTAGTTTTAACGTCTCTAATTCAAAACCGAACATGAAATTTTGATTTCATTCGGCTCCTTTATGGATATTCTCACCACTTAACATCTATGTCAGCTTTTCTATCTGAATGGAACCAAAGCTCTCCGCTTTCTAGATGATCCCTATAGAGTAGGAGATAGAAATTCTACTAAATCTATCTAATCTACTTACTTCGTTCCCTAATTTCATTCAAGAGATCCTGAGGAAAAGAATTAGGTTTCCACCGAGCTGAAACAATATGCTGATGGTTCTAGTAAACCAAAACTACCGTTTTTTAGCTATTTGGCTTCCATTTCCTTTTTTAACAAAAGAAGATTTAGTTACGATTGGAAATAAACTTTTTTGTATCTTCATCCATAGATCCTTTACTCATATTTTAAAAATTGGAATACTTAATCCAATGCAAAATTATGCTTCGCGACTCTGTACTCATAATCCAATTTGTATTTTGGATGCAATTTCAATTAGTTTTTGGGTACAAATCGCGAGAATGTATATTCTTCCTCAATATGCTATTGAGAGGAAAAGGATTAAATCCTTTATAAGAACTAAAGTTTTCATCGGAATATAAAAAACTTAAGGACGCCTTAAGTATATCATTTCAAATTCAGTTATTAATAGAACGAATCACACTTTTACCACTAAACTATACCCGCTACATGTAGATTATGATACCAACGCTACCCTTTGTCAAGGGTAGCCATTCGAGAAGGAGGCTAATTACCCCTTATTGAATCAAATGGAGAAGGTTCATGACAGTGAGCTGTTGGTACTTCGATCGCGGGCCTTTACTTTAGCTTTAGGGTTTAGATAGCCCCTCTGGGATGTAAAATATATCTCTTCTCACCATCCCCATAGTGTATGAGACAAATGTATGCATTTCGATTAGGTTCGTATTCTACGGTTACGACTACAATGATCATTATTTGTTTTGCGAGGACGTAAGTGTGCCAGACTGCTCTAAGGAATAGTTTGATTATTCCTACAATATACACTAGGAGATATAGGGAGCAGCACTGCCCCCATAAATCCCTTTCTTCCTTTTCTTTTTTGTTCAATTCTGAACAAAGAAATTGGGGAAGATGTTTTCTTTCTTCCCCCACTTATCATGAAGTCCGAGCCCTAGAGAAAGAGTGAGATGCATTTTAAAAATTCATCATAGACTTTCCCTATGGCTTGAGAGAAGCAAGAAACAAAGAGTCGTAACTTAAACGGAGAAGCGGACAGGACCCGACGGATTTACCTGATGTAAAGAAGATCCTAAATGTCTCTGGTTAGTCGATCCTCTCCATTTACCAATTTCTTCTCCTCTTTTCCACTCAATTCTAGTTTATTAGATTCTTGTTTAAAAGAATCAAAGAAGATGAATAGAACTAAGAACACATAAAAAAGAGCATAGAGGACCAAGACCATTACCAAATGTTCCTCCCAAGAATCATATTGGGTATCTGTTCCCTTCCTTTTCCCGCTAGGATCGGGAATCTTATATTTTCCATATCCATATACCATCGAACCTTTAGGGTTCCAGAATCCTCCTTTTTTCCTAATCTTCGGAAACAGAAAACCCATAGCCAGGAGGAGTTAGGTATGTAGGGTATGGTTTATTATTTTTTGTTGGGCAGGCAGTAGAATAATTTTTATACTCTGCAGTATAAATTCGACTGCCCACTTTTTACAAGCAAATTGTTGCTAAAACTCCAACATAGTTTGTTCAAAATGCACCAACCAGAATCCCTTGAGAATATTCAAGTACCCCCCTTCCTTGGAAGGGGTACCTGTTAAAAATCGCTTCAACAAATCCGTCCAAAACTTTTTAAGAAAAATTGAAAAGTTTTGAACTCGAAGGTTTTTCTAAGAGATGCCTGTTAAAAATAGTTTCAATTTCTCACCAAAACAGACAAGAAGTATATCACTGAAAATTAATACCCAACCATATGGGTATATGAAGAGCGCGAATTCCTTTATACCCTACCCAATTAGAATTAGAAGAAATAAAACATAAATGGAGAAAGTTCTCATCATAAGATCAGCCAATAGAAGAAAAAAGTCCCTAATTCTGCAGAACGTTCTGAGCACGTGAAAAGTCAATAGCCTAAAGATAAAAAAAAACAAAGTCTACCGTTTTTTTAACAGCAGCTCTTATTGCCCCTTTGGCCTTTTTTTTTTTGCCCATTGTTGTATCCGATTCAACAATTGATACATATTTGTTCTCCTCTTCTAAAAAATAGAACTTCTGGGCTTTGGTTTGGTGAGTCGTCCGAGATCATGTTTACATACCTATGAACTTACCCTCTTCAAGTATATCGGATACTAATAATAATTTTTTATTGTGTCAACTCTCTCTTCACGTATTTTATTATATGTATTTTTTTATATAAAAAAAGAAAAAAACCTCTACTTTGTGCAAGTGATAAGAGAGAATATGAAAGATTTTCTTATTTTTCTTGATTTTCTCAAGATTTTGAACTCTCAAGATTTTGAACCTCGCCATGAATAAACTTCTATATCTCGATATATACATATATAATCTCTACATATATCTCTATATATACATATATTATGTACATTATGCAGTAGACTCATAATGAGAAATCAAAGTGGCTAATTTTTGAATTGAATAAAAAGCCCTTTTAACTCAGTGGTAGAGTAATGCCATGGTAAGGCATAAGTCATCGGTTCAAATCCGATAAAGGGCTTTTTATTTGGTGGTAGAGTAATGCCATGGTAAGACGTAAGTCATCGGTTCGAATCCGATAAAGTACTTTTCTACTAAATTTATTATTTATTCACTTTTTTTTCTTTGTTTTTGAAAATTTCTCTATTTTTTCTTGAATTTTATGGCTTAGTGTGGGATGCATGCATTTTTGGTCTGAACGCTAAACGAAGCACGGGGTGGAAATTACAAAAAAGAAATCAAATTGGACTCTTTTTCCTGTTAGATCAATCAAATCACTACCTGTACTGAACTAATCTAGAATCCCTTTTATTAATCTATTCTTATTCTATACCCTTTAAATGAATTTCCCTAAAAAGTAGGGAATGATCCGTGAATTAACCTAACCATCAACTAAAAAAAATCCTATGAAAGCATAACAGAAAAGTAGGAAAGACTCTTTGCTTTGGATCTAGTTATACTCTTCGAGTATATTGACAATTCCAAAAAACTGCTCATACTATCATTATAGTATAATGACGAGCGGTTGTATATGGCCCTATCGTCTAGTGAAGTGATGCCCCTATCGTCTAGTGGTTCAGGACATCTCTCTTTCAAGGAGGCAGCGGGGATTCGACTTCCCCTGGGGGTAGGGAGTATTATGAAAGGAGGTTAATCATAGATTCTAAAAAACCCTAGAATAAATTCTTCCTGGGTCGATGCCCGAGCGGTTAATGGGGACGGACTGTAAATTCGTTGACGATATGTCTACGCTGGTTCAAATCCAGCTCGGCCCAAAAATCTAGGGCTTCGTGAATATGAACTAAATCCATTTGTTTTTCTTCCATAAAATAAAATGTCTGATCCATAGAAATAAAGGATAAAGCGAAAGGGGGAAATTTCTTTCTAATCCATATCTCTCTCATTCCTTTTTTACAAACAAAAGAGTTTTTCTTATTGAAATGAAAGGTGGATTATCATCCATTTTTAGCGATAAAAAATCGCGACATACTAGTTATGTCACTCTCACTATACCCACATATGATATGTGGGTATGTAGTATATGATTCGTCTATTTCTTAGAGTACGACAGGCGAATCGAATCTTCTTATGGTTCTATTTAAGAATAGGTATGCCATACACCCCGCGGGGATTGTAGTTCAATTGGTCAGAGCACCGCCCTGTCAAGGCGGAAGCTGCGGGTTCGAGCCCCGTCAGTCCCGAACTAGGGTTCAATGAATGGAGAAATTCATCTTTCCTTTTTCCATGAAAAAGGGGGGGCAGGAGAGAAGATCAAATACCTATGGGGCACCCTTATTTCACTTTTTTTATTTCGCATTTCTCATTAAAGAGGGAGGGGAGGCCTATAGGAATTTTTTTTTTTTCACTACTCCCGGTTGATAAGGAAAGACATACATATCATACTTGGATTAGTATAATTTAGGATATTACTCTATCCTTATGATGATACCATCCTCATCTTAACTTCCTATTCGACTCTTATGGAATAGAGTACCGGTATTTTACCGAAATCCATACATAAATCGTATTCGTTTTTTCTTAGACATAGACAGTGAATTTAATTGAATATAATTAGTACTTTACTTTTTGGATTAAACCAGGCCCCCTCCATTTTGTAGTTCCAACTTTGTTTGTGTATGTTCAATGACTAATTGGAAAGAATCTATCTCATTTTCATTCCATTTGCGGACTCCTTATTTTATGGATCTGTTCTCATCTTTAGACCCCAAAAGTGGATATTGATAGTAACTTAATAAAATAAAAGAAAAACCAAGCAAAGCAAACGCCCTTTTTCCTAAATTAATTAAAATATTCGATTTTTTTTTATTTAAGCCCTCTTTTCTCCATCTCACTTCTACTTCTACTGCTTATTTGGATGTCTATGTGACCCATAGAAAGTCGGTCATATAATACATACATACATAATTGTATGTATAACTATAAGAAAAAGGAAGGGAAATTGGATAAGATAAGAAAGATCGTGGGTTATAGATATAGAAAAGAAAAAGTGGATCTTCCTATGTTATACTATTCCACTCTCAACCATGAATTGATTTGATAGATCCGATATTCATAATATTGAATTGATTCAGTATTATCAGAATGCAAGTCCTCCCCTTGAATTTACAGGATACCCCTTTTTCCTCTCCATGGGATTACATCCCGAGTTATTGTGAAAAAAATAAAGAGGTTATGGAAGTCAATATTCTCGCATTTATTGCTACTGCACTGTTTATTCTAGTTCCTACTGCCTTTTTACTTATTATTTATGTAAAAACAGTCAGCCAAAATGATTAATTGGAATTCCAATTAATCATTGAAGAAATGAAAAAGGGATTAAATAAAATAAAAATCCAAGTCTTAAATGAAAGGATCTGGTTGGAATCATAAAGTGTGGTAGAAAGAACTACATATAGTTTTTTCTACGACACTTTAGAGTCTTTCTATTATATTATCTTGAATCTACATAGAATAGATTAGTAGATTGAAATAGTAGTCTAATTCAATTTCTTTTTTCACTGCATCCACTTAATTTCAATCAAGTCAAAATAAAAAAATCGAAGACAATTCTTCACGAAAGAATCCATGGAGGGAGAGAAAAATAATATGAGAATAGACTATAGTAAAAAGTAAAAGAAAAAAGTAAAAGGAAAAAACCAGCGAATCTTTCATGCTTAAACATGCGGCGAGATGCTTCAAAAGAGCATAAAAATTATTCTAAGAATAAGAAAAGAATATAAAACAAATGGAAAGTGTGCGATATGTTGTGAATAGCTCCGTGGAAGAAAGTCTAATTTTCTTATGTATAGAACTTTTTTAACCATTCGTCACTTCTAGTAGAAATTTTGAATTGCTGTAATCGCTCTTTCTATTTCTATATAGTAGAATAGAACGACTCTTTCTTACAAGAGTTTCTTACAGGTACAGGAGTGAAACAAAACTAAAGAAAGAGAGAAAGAATAAAGTTTGGCAAAATGATTAATGCAAAACGATCAATTAAAGAAAAAAGTTGATACAACAATTCGACTACTCAATCAATTAGTAGTATCCCTAGAGTCCACTCCTCCCCCATACTACTAGTGAAAGAGAAAATGTAAAGACTACCATTAAAGCAGCCCAAGCGAGACTTACTATATCCATGTAAATTATGTCTCCTATTTCTATGAAGGAATTATTCTACTATTGATCAATAATCATAGTGGAATCAAGGGTACAGAGTCAAAAAGGGATTCTGCCCTAACGCTATGGATGAATCAGTTCAAGGAATTTACTCCTAACAAATTCTTATAGGATTTCTGGTAGAATTGGAGAGCATTAAGTATAAATACGATACATAGCCCTTTTCCTTAAAAAAGAGTACGGGGATGATGTCCTGAATAGAAGACGCGGGAATAGGAAGATTTTTTCTTCCTTTTGTTACCCTTTTTTTATAAGCAAAGGACGTCAGAATATACCATAAAATTAGGATAGATAAATATTTATTGGATACCTACCTTGCCTATGTTTATTTTTAACCTAAACCCTACAGCCCTTCTATCATTCTATGAAAGAATGAGGAGACTTTATCCACAACTCCGAAATTGATTTTTGATCAGCCTATTCAATCTGATTCTCGACAGAATCAGTAGCCCTTACTTTAGTGTATGTAGGTAGCATAAGATGTATGATAAATAAAATGTATGATAATTAGGAAGTCTTGATATTCCTTCGTGGAGTCCCTTCTTCAATCTTAGATTGAAAAAAAAAGAATGCCCCTTAGGGGCCCTTTGGATATCAAGATTTCTGACATCTTAGCCTTGTAATTTTTAATTCTCGAATCGAATCAATTAAGAATCAATTAAAATTAATAAAAGAATAAGGAAACGCAACCTCATCCTTATTGGTAGCCGTTTGGGCCACTACCGACAAAACAAACCCTAGTTTGAGGATAGAACTATGGATTCTCAAAATCCAGTATCGCCAGGCCTAGTTACTCTCTTGCCCCAACTTATGCAGGGTACGAATTTGTTGAGTTCGATCAGTACTATAAGCCTAAGTATTTTATTGATCAGGCGGCACCCAGATTTGAACTGGGGATAAAGGATTTGCAGTCCCCTGCCTTACCGCTTGGCCATGCCGCCAAAAAATCCGATCTAAAATAGAGAAAAGAGCAAGTATTCATCCAGGTTTTCTTACTAAAACCTCCTTTCTTTTATCTTGAATCTAATTCTACTTACTTTTTTCCAATCTTTTTCAAAAAATCTATTCCTGCTTTTTTTGAATCCAGTTTCGATTATTCTCCTCGATGGATTCTATCTTAAAACAAACATTGCTAACACTAGAAAACTTCCCTTTTCTTTCTATTGAGATGAAAAAAGAGAAAAAGTGGATTTCCAGTCACAGGCTGCAAAATTCAGAACAAATTGGAACCATTAACTAGAATTCTATTTTTTTTTTGAATTGCAGTAGTGAACGACTCTTAAATCGGTATTCTCTCCCCCCTTCCTTTTAATGGCATAATAAAATAGAATGGATTTATGCCTAATCCGTGTATAGGTAAACTACAGGTCCGAACAGCATTATTATCCATAACAGCATTATTATCCATGGATCCCCCTTATGTACATATCTCTATGGGGAATCGTGCTTTAATTTTTCATTGCATTAAATATCTTGAATAAAAAAAAGAAATTTGGTCTGATATAGAGTATGACCTGACCATCTTGGCCCACCCAAGTGAAATTACGATAAAAGCAGGGATATGTGGAGAGGTGGATAACTAGATTGGCATGTACTTAAAAAAAGGACTTACTTTATTTTAGGATTCTACAATGAAATCCTATATTTTCTAGCAATTCTACTACTACGAAACAAAAAAGAACCCTCAAATTCTTATTCTTTTTTGAAATTAAACTAAGCGTGCTATTCTAAATCGAACTAAAGTCAAATTTTCTAGTGCTTATAAATTATTATATTATGGCTTTATCCCATTCATAGAAAGGAGATAAAATGAGAAATCTTTGCCATCCAATCTGATTAGTATCATAAAGTGTAAGTGGCAGAATTTTTTTCTAGGAATGTTTTATCAATTCATTTTCATTCGATTTGTACCCCTGGCAAATTCGAACTTTCGTCGAAATTGTCTCTATTCATATGTATGAAATACATATATGAAATATGTATGTGGAGTTCCCTAGAATTTCATGTGATTCCGTAAACAGAATATGGATTCCATAATTGCTAGATCGATCCATAGGGATTGATGAAGAGTGAGCTGATAATGGAATTTTTCTTCGATAAACAGGAAACTTAAGATTAAGATGCTCCGGAATGGAAATGAGGGAATGTCCACAATACCCGGATTTAGTCAGATCCAATTCGAGGGATTTTGTAGGTTCATTAATCAAGGCTTGGCAGAAGAACTTGAGAAGTTTCCAACAATTAAAGATCCAGATCACGAAATTGCATTTCAATTATTTGCGAAAGGATATCAATTGCTAGAACCCTCGATAAAAGAAAGGGATGCTGTGTATGAATCACTCACCTATTCTTCCGAATTATATGTATCTGCGAGATTAATTTTTGGTTTCGATGTGCAAAAGCAAACCATTTCTATTGGAAACATTCCTATAATGAATTCCTTAGGAACCTTTATAATAAATGGAATATACCGAATTGTGATCAATCAAATATTGCTAAGTCCTGGTATTTACTACCGCTCGGAATTAGACCATAAGGGAATTTCTATCTACACTGGGACTATAATATCAGATTGGGGAGGAAGATCGGAATTAGCAATTGATAAAAAAGAAAGGATATGGGCTCGCGTGAGTAGAAAACAAAAGATATCTATTCTAGTTCTATCATCAGCTATGGGTTCGAATCTAAAAGAAATTCTAGATAATGTTTCCTACCCTGAAATTTTCTTATCTTTCCCGAATGCTAAGGAGAAGAAGAGGATTGAGTCAAAAGAAAAAGCTATTTTGGAGTTTTATCAACAATTTGCTTGTGTAGGTGGGGACCTGGTATTTTCGGAGTCCTTATGTGAGGAATTACAAAAGAAATTTTTTCAACAAAAATGTGAATTAGGAAGGATTGGTCGACGAAATATGAATCGGAGACTGAATCTTGATATACCTCAGAACAATACATTCTTGTTACCACGAGATGTATTGGCCGCTACGGATCATTTGATTGGAATGAAATTTGGAACGGGTATACTTGACGATGACGATATGAATCACTTGAAAAATAAACGTATTCGTTCGGTTGCGGATCTGTTACAAGATCAATTCGGACTGGCTCTTGGTCGTTTACAACATGCGGTTCAAAAAACTATCCGTAGAGTATTCATACGTCAATCGAAACCGACTCCACAAACTTTGGTAACTCCAACTTCAACTTCGATTTTATTAATAACTACTTATGAGACCTTTTTTGGCACATACCCCTTATCTCAAGTTTTTGATCAAACCAATCCATTGACACAAACTGTTCATGGGCGAAAAGTGAGTTGTTTGGGTCCTGGAGGATTGACGGGGAGAACTGCAAGTTTTCGGAGCCGAGATATTCATCCGAGTCACTATGGGCGTATTTGTCCAATTGACACGTCCGAAGGAATCAATGTTGGACTTACTGGATCCTTAGCTATTCATGCGAGAATTGACCACTGGTGGGGGTCCATAGAGAGTCCCTTTTATGAAATATCTGAGAAAGCAAAAGAAAAAAAAGAGAGACAGGTGGTTTATTTATCACCAAATAGAGATGAATATTATATGATAGCAGCAGGAAATTCTTTGTCCTTGAATCAGGGTATTCAGGAAGAACAGGTTGTTCCAGCTAGATACCGTCAAGAATTCCTGACTATTGCATGGGAACAGATTCATGTTAGAAGTATTTTTCCTTTCCAATATTTTTCTATTGGAGGTTCTCTCATTCCTTTTATTGAGCATAATGATGCGAATCGGGCTTTAATGAGTTCTAATATGCAGCGCCAAGCAGTTCCGCTTTCTCGGTCCGAGAAGTGCATTGTTGGAACTGGATTGGAACGCCAAACAGCTCTAGATTCGAGGGTTTCCGTTATAGCCGAACGCGAGGGAAAGATCATTTCTACTGATAGTCACAAGATCCTTTTATCAAGTAGTGGGAAGACTATAAGTATTCCTTTAGTTACCCATCGGCGCTCTAACAAAAATACTTGTATGCACCAAAAACCTCGGGTTCTGCGGGGTAAATCCATTAAAAAAGGACAAATTTTAGCGGAGGGAGCTGCTACAGTTGGTGGGGAACTTGCTTTAGGAAAAAACGTATTAGTAGCTTATATGCCATGGGAAGGTTACAATTTTGAAGACGCAGTACTAATTAGCGAACGTTTGGTATATGAGGATATTTATACTTCTTTTCACATCCGAAAATATGAAATTCAGACGGATACGACAAGCCAAGGCTCCGCTGAAAAAATTACTAAAGAAATACCACATCTAGAAGAACATTTACTCCGCAATTTGGACAGAAATGGAGTTGTTAGGTTGGGATCCTGGGTAGAAACTGGCGATATTTTAGTAGGTAAATTAACGCCTCAGATAGCGAGCGAATCGTCGTATATCGCGGAAGCTGGGTTATTACGGGCCATATTTGGCCTTGAGGTATCCACTTCAAAAGAAACTTCTCTCAAACTACCTATAGGTGGAAGAGGGCGCGTTATCGATGTGAAATGGATCCAGAGGGACCCCCTAGACATAATGGTTCGTGTATATATTTTACAGAAACGCGAAATCAAAGTTGGGGATAAAGTAGCCGGAAGACACGGGAATAAGGGGATCATTTCCAAAATTTTGCCCAGGCAAGATATGCCCTATTTGCAAGATGGAACACCTGTTGATATGGTCTTCAATCCCTTAGGAGTACCCTCACGAATGAATGTGGGACAAATATTTGAAAGCTCGCTCGGATTAGCCGGGGATCTGCTAAAGAAACATTATAGAATAGCACCCTTTGATGAGAGATATGAGCAAGAGGCTTCAAGAAAACTTGTGTTTTCAGAATTATATGAAGCCAGTAAACAAACAAAAAATCCATGGGTATTTGAACCCGAGTACCCGGGAAAAAGCAGAATATTTGATGGAAGAACAGGAGACCCCTTCGAACAACCTGTTCTAATAGGGAAGTCCTATATCTTAAAATTAATTCATCAAGTTGATGAGAAAATCCATGGACGTTCTACTGGGCCCTACTCACTTGTTACACAACAACCCGTTAGAGGAAGAGCCAAGCAAGGGGGACAACGAGTAGGAGAAATGGAAGTTTGGGCTTTAGAAGGATTTGGTGTTGCTCATATTTTACAAGAGATACTTACTTATAAATCTGATCATCTTATAGCTCGCCAAGAAATACTTAATGCTACGATCTGGGGAAAAAGAGTACCTAATCACGAGTATCCTCCAGAATCTTTTCGAGTGCTCGTTCGAGAACTACGATCTTTGGCTCTAGAACTGAATCATTTCCTTGTATCTGAGAAGAACTTCCAGGTTAATAGGGAGGAAGTTTGATCGGAATAAATATAAATTCTTTTCTTATTTATGATTGACCAATATAAACATCAACAACTTCAAATTGGACTCGTTTCCCCTCAACAAATAAAGGCTTGGGCTAACAAAAACCTACCTAATGGGGAAGTCGTTGGCGAAGTCACAAGGCCCTCTACTTTTCATTATAAAACCGATAAACCAGAAAAAGATGGATTGTTTTGCGAAAGAATCTTTGGACCCATAAAAAGCGGAATTTGTGCTTGTGGAAATTCTCGAGCGAGCGGAGCTGAAAACGAAGAGGAAAGATTTTGCCAAAAATGCGGGGTAGAATTTGTTGATTCTCGGATACGAAGATATCAAATGGGATACATCAAACTCGCATGTCCCGCGACTCATGTGTGGTATTTGAAAGGTCTTCCTAGTTATATCGCGAACCTTTTAGATAAACCCCTTAAGAAATTGGAGGGCCTAGTATACGGCGATTTCTCTTTTGCTAGGCCCAGCGCTAAAAAACCTACTTTCTTACGATTACGAGGTTTATTCGAAGATGAAATTGCATCCTGTAACCACAGCATTTCTCCCTTTTTTTCTACCCCAGGCTTTGCAACATTTCGAAATCGGGAAATTGCGACAGGAGCAGGTGCTATTAGAGAACAATTAGCAGATTTGGATTTGCGAATTATTATAGAGAATTCCTTGGTCGAATGGAAGGAATTAGAAGACGAGGGGTATAGTGGAGATGAATGGGAAGATAGAAAAAGACGAATAAGAAAAGTTTTTTTGATTAGACGCATGCAATTGGCGAAACATTTTATTCAAACAAATGTAGAACCAGAATGGATGGTTTTGTGCTTATTACCAGTTCTTCCTCCCGAATTGAGACCCATTGTTTATAGGTCTGGGGATAAAGTAGTGACTTCGGATATTAATGAACTTTATAAGAGAGTTATTCGTCGGAACAACAACCTTGCCTATCTATTAAAAAGAAGTGAATTAGCGCCAGCAGATTTAGTAATGTGCCAGGAAAAATTGGTACAAGAAGCCGTGGATACACTTCTTGATAGTGGGTCCCGCGGGCAACCAACGAGGGATGGTCACAATAAAGTATACAAATCACTTTCAGATGTAATTGAAGGTAAAGAGGGAAGGTTTCGCGAGACTCTGCTTGGAAAACGGGTCGATTACTCGGGGCGTTCTGTCATTGTTGTGGGTCCTTCGCTTTCATTACATCAATGTGGATTACCTCTAGAGATAGCAATAAAGCTTTTTCAGCTATTTGTAATTCGCGATTTAATCACGAAACGCGCTACTTCTAATGTCAGGATTGCTAAAAGGAAAATTTGGGAAAAGGAACCCATTGTATGGGAAATACTTCAAGAAGTTATGCGGGGACATCCTGTACTGTTGAATAGAGCACCTACCCTGCATAGATTAGGCATACAGGCCTTCCAACCTACTTTAGTGGAGGGGCGTACTATTTGTTTACACCCATTAGTGTGTAAGGGTTTCAATGCGGACTTTGATGGGGATCAAATGGCTGTTCATCTACCTTTATCCTTGGAAGCTCAGGCGGAAGCCCGTTTACTTATGTTTTCTCATATGAATCTCCTATCTCCCGCTATTGGGGATCCTATTTGCGTACCGACCCAAGACATGCTTATCGGACTTTATGTATTAACGATTGGAAACCGTCGGGGTATTTGTGCAAATAGATATAATAGTTGCGCAAACTATCCAAATCAAAAAGTAAATTACAATAATAATAATTATAAGTATACAAAAGATAAAGAACCCCATTTTTCTAATTCCTATGATGCACTGGGAGCTTATAGACAGAAACGAATCAGTTTAGACAGTCCCTTGTGGCTCCGATGGAAACTAGATCAACGCGTCATTGGGTCAAGAGAAGTTCCGATTGAAGTTCAATATGAATCTTTGGGGACTTATCATGAGATTTATGCCCACTATCTAATAGTGGGAAATAGAAAAAAAGAAATCCGTTCTATATACATTCGAAGCACTCTTGGTCATATTTCTTTTTATAGAGAAATAGAGGAAGCCATACAAGGATTTAGTCAGGCCTATTCATACACTATCTAAACAAGGAAGTTAGATTCGGCGATGCCCCTCCCTTTCGGGGGGCATTCCGATTTCGCTAGTATCATCATTTTTGCCGCGCGAATCCAGATTGAGATTAAGGAAAGGAAGTTAATTAAATTTTCGAATCACTGACTCAGGCCCATTGTCGAATCCTACTCAGCAATTGTCGAATCCTACTCAGCCGAAAAAGGGGGTACTTATGTATGGCGGAACGGGCCAATCTGGTCTTTCATAATAAAGAGATAGACGGAACTGCTATGAAACGACTTATTAGCAGATTAATAGATCATTTCGGAATGGGATATACATCCCATATACTGGATCAAATAAAGACTCTGGGCTTTCATCAAGCCACTACTACATCGATTTCATTAGGAATCGAGGATCTTTTAACAATACCATCTAAGGGATGGTTAGTGCAAGACGCGGAACAACAGAGTTTTCTTTTGGAGAAACACTATTATTATGGGGCTGTACACGCGGTAGAAAAATTACGCCAATCCGTTGAGATATGGTATGCTACAAGTGAATATTTGAAACAAGAAATGAATTCGAATTTTCGGATAACGGATCCTTCTAATCCAGTCTATCTAATGTCTTTTTCAGGAGCCAGAGGAAATGCATCTCAGGTACACCAATTAGTAGGTATGAGAGGATTAATGGCGGATCCTCAAGGACAAATGATTGATTTACCTATTCAAAGCAATTTACGCGAGGGACTTTCTTTGACAGAATATATAATTTCCTGCTACGGAGCCCGCAAAGGGGTTGTAGATACTGCTGTACGAACAGCGGATGCTGGATATCTTACACGTAGACTTGTTGAAGTAGTTCAACATATTATTGTGCGTAGAAGAGATTGTGGTACTATCCAAGGTATTTCTTTGAGTCCTCAAAATGGGATGACGGAAAAACTTTTTGTCCAAACACTAATTGGTCGTGTATTAGCAGACGATATATATATTGGTTCACGATGCATTGCCGCTCGAAATCAAGATATTGGAATTGGATTAGTCAATCGATTCATAACTGCCTTTCGAGCACAACCATTTCGAGCACAACCAATATATATTAGAACCCCCTTTACTTGCCGGAGCACATCTTGGATCTGTCAATTATGTTATGGTCGGAGTCCCACTCATGGCGATCTGGTCGAATTGGGGGAAGCCGTAGGTATTATTGCAGGTCAATCAATTGGGGAGCCAGGGACTCAACTAACATTAAGAACTTTTCATACTGGCGGAGTATTCACAGGGGGTACTGCCGACCTTGTACGATCCCCTTCGAATGGAAAAATCCAATTCAATGAAGATTTGGTTCACCCCACACGTACCCGTCATGGGCAGCCTGCTTTTCTATGTTATATAGACTTGCATGTAACTATTCAGAGTCAGGATATTCTATATAGTGTGAATATTCCCTCAAAAAGCTTGATTCTAGTGCAAAATGATCAGTATGTAGAATCCGAACAAGTAATTGCGGAGATTCGTGCCGGAACGTCCACTTTGCATTTTAAAGAAAAAGTACAAAAGCATATTTATTCCGAATCAGACGGGGAAATGCACTGGAGTACTGATGTTTACCATGCGCCCGAATATCAATATGGTAATCTTCGTCGATTACCAAAAACAAGCCATTTATGGATATTGTCAGTAAGTATGTGCAGATCCAGTATAGCGTCTTTTTCGCTCCACAAGGATCAAGATCAAATGAATACTTATTCTTTTTCTGTTGACGGAAGATATCTCTTTGACCTCTCAATGGCTAATGATCAAGTAAGACATAGACTGTTGGATACTTTTGGTAAAAAAGATAGGGAAATTCTTGATTATTCAACGCCGGATCGAATCATGTCCAATGGCCATTGGAATTTTGTCTATCCTTCTATTCTTCAAGATAATTCGGATTTGTTGGCGAAAAAGCGAAGAAATGGGTTCGTCATTCCATTACAATATCATCAAGAACAAGAGAAAGAACTAATATCCTGTTTGGGGATTTCGATTGAAATACCCTTTATGGGTGTTTTACGTAGAAATACTATTTTTGCTTATTTTGACGATCCACGATACAGAAAAGATAAAAAGGGTTCAGGAATTGTTAAATTTAGATATAGGACCCTAGAGGACGAATATAGGACTCGAGAGGAAGACTCAGAGGACGAATATGGGAGCCCAGAGAACGAATATAGGACCCGAGAGGAAGAATATGAAACCCTAGAAGACGAATATAGGACTCGAGAGGACGAATATGAAACCCTAGAAGATGAATATGGGATCCTAGAGGACGAATATGAAGCCCTAGAAGACGAATATGGGATCCTAGAGGATGAATATAGGACTGGAGAGAAAGACTCAGAAGACGAATATGGGAGCCCAGAGAACGAATATAGAACCCGAGAGGACGAATATGGAACTCTAGAGGAAGACTCAGAGGACGAATATGGGAGCCCGGAGGAAGGCTCAGAGGACGAATATGGGACTTTAGAGGAAGACTCAGAAGAAGACTCAGAGGACGAATACGGGAGCCCAGAGGAAGATTCCATCTTAAAAAAAGAGGGTTTGATTGAGCATCGAGGAACAAAAGAATTTAGTCTAAAATACCAAAAAGAACTAGATCGGTTTTTTTTCATTCTTCAAGAACTGCATATCTTGCCGAGATCCTCATCCCTAAAGGTACTTGATAATAGTATCATTGGAGTGGATACACAACTCACAAAAAATACAAGAAGTCGACTAGGTGGATTGGTCCGAGTGAAGAGAAAAAAAAGCCATACGGAACTCAAAATCTTTTCCGGAGATATGCATTTTCCTGAAGAGGCGGATAAGATATTAGGTGGTAGTTTGATACCACCAGAAAGAGAAAAGAAAGATTCTAAGGAATCAAAAAAAAGGAAAAATTGGGTCTATGTTCAACGGAAAAAAATTCTCAAGAGCAAGGAAAAGTATTTTGTTTCGGTTCGACCTGCAGTCGCATATGAAATGGACGAAGGGAGAAATTTAGCAACACTTTTCCCGCAAGATCTCTTGCAAGAAGAGGATAATTTCCAACTTCGACTTGTCAATTTTATTTCTCATGAAAATAGCAAGTTAACTCAAAGAATTTATCATACGAATAGTCAATTTGTTCGAACTTGCTTAGTAGTGAATTGGGAACAAGAAGAAAAAGAGGAGGCTCGTGCTTCCCTTGTTGAGGTAAGAGCAAATGATCTGATTCGCGATTTCCTAAGAATTGAGTTAGTCAAGTCCACTATTTCGTATACACGAAGAAGGTATGATAGGACAAGTGCAGGACCGATTCCCAATAATAGGTTAGATCGCACCAATTCCTTTTATTCCAAGGCGAAGATTCAATCACTTAGCCAACATCAAGAAGCTATTGGCACCTTGTTGAATCGAAATAAAGAATACCAATCTTTGATGATTTTGTCGGCATCCAACTGTTCTCGAATTGGTTTATTCAAGAATTCGAAATATCCCAATGCGGTAAAAGAATCGAATCCTAGAATTCCTATTCGAGATATTTTTGGGCCCTTAGCCGCTATTGTACCTAGTATATCGAATTTTTCTTCATCTTACTATTTACTAACGCATAATCAGATCCTGTTAAAAAAATATTTGTTCCTTGACAATTTGAAACAAACCCTCCAAGTACTTCAAGGGCTTAAATACTCTTTAATAGATGAAAATCAAAGGATTTCGAATTTCGATAGTAACATCATGTTGGATCCATTCCATTTGAATTGGCACTTTCTCCATCATGATTCTTGGGAGGAGACATCGGCAATAATTCACCTTGGACAATTTATTTGCGAAAATGTATGTCTATTTAAATCGCACATAAAAAAATCTGGTCAAATTTTCATTGTTAATATTGATTCCTTTGTTATAAGAGCAGCTAAGCCTTATTTGGCCACTACAGGAGCAACTGTTCATGGTCATTATGGAGAAATCCTTTACAAAGGAGATAGGTTAGTTACGTTTATATATGAAAAATCGAGATCTAGTGACATAACGCAAGGTCTTCCAAAAGTAGAACAAATCTTTGAAGCGCGTTCAATTGATTCACTATCGCCGAATCTCGAAAGGAGAATTGAGGATTGGAATGAGCGTATACCAAGAATTCTTGGGGTCCCCTGGGGATTCTTGATTGGAGCTGAGCTAACCATAGCCCAAAGTCGTATCTCTTTGGTTAATAAGATCCAAAAGGTTTATCGATCCCAAGGGGTACAGATCCATAATAGACATATAGAGATTATTATACGCCAAGTAACATCAAAAGTGCGGGTTTCCGAAGATGGAATGTCTAATGTTTTTTCACCTGGGGAATTAATCGGACTATTACGAGCAGAACGAGCAGGACGAGCTTTGGATGAATCGGTCTATTATCGGGCAATCTTATTGGGAATAACAAGGGCTTCCCTGAATACCCAAAGTTTCATATCTGAAGCAAGTTTTCAAGAAACTGCTCGAGTTTTAGCAAAAGCTGCCCTACGAGGTCGTATTGATTGGTTGAAAGGCCTGAAAGAAAACGTAGTTCTGGGGGGGATTATACCTGTTGGTACCGGATTCCAAAAATTTGTGCATCATTCCCCACAAGACAAGAACCTTTATTTCGAAATTCAAAAAAAAAATCTATTCGCGTCGGAAATGAGAGATATTTTGTTTCTCCATACAGAATTAGTTTCTTCTGATTCTGATGTAACAAACAATTTCTATGAGACATCAGAACCCCCATTTATACGATTTAAGGATACATAAAGCAGATTTTTTTATTTAAACTAGACTTTTGACCTTAGAACACTAACAGGTCAGATTTTAGATTTTTATTTTATTTTAATAAGTAAAAGAAGTCAGTTAATTCATTAAGGTTACGTTTATACCATGTATCAATAGCCAATTCTCAGTGGAAGGTTACATCGGAACAATTATTATTTATTTCAAGCTATTTCGGCTCTTTCTTAATTTTCAAAAAAAAAAGAAATAAATTCCGTAATGGAATGGTAGGATGAAAAAAAAAAGAAAAAATCAAAAGGAAGTGTGGAAAAAATGACAAGAAGATATTGGAACATCAATTTGAAAGAGATGATAGAAGCGGGAGTTCATTTTGGTCATGGTATTAAGAAATGGAATCCTAAAATGGCCCCTTACATCTCGGCAAAGCGTAAAGGTACTCATATTACAAATCTCGCTAGAACGGCTCGTTTTTTATCAGAAGCTTGTGATTTAGTTTTTGATGCAGCAAGTCAGGGAAAAAGCTTTTTAATTGTTGGTACCAAAAAAAGAGCAGCGGATTTAGTAGCATCAGCTGCAATAAGGGCTCGTTGTCATTATGTTAATAAAAAGTGGTTCAGTGGTATGTTAACGAATTGGTCGATTACGAAAACTAGACTTTCTCAATTTAGAGACTTAAGAGCAGAAGAAAAGATGGGAAAATTCCACCATCTCCCAAAAAGAGATGTGGCAATCTTGAAGAGAAAATTATCTACCTTGCAAAGATATCTCGGCGGGATCAAATATATGACGAGGTTGCCGGACATTGTGATCGTCCTTGATCAGCAAAAAGAGTATATAGCTCTTCAGGAATGTGCCATTTTGGGGATTCCTACTATTTCTTTAGTCGATACAAATTGTGACCCAGATCTCGCAAATATATCGATTCCAGCCAACGATGACACTATGACTTCAATTCGATTGATTCTTAACAAATTAGTATTTGCAATTTGTGAGGGCCGTTCTCTCTATATAAGAAATCGTTGATTAAGAAGAATAGTTCATTCTTGGGTAACTGCGTAGATTTATGGGATCACTTACTATTCTTTTTTGTTTTGCATAGATAAAAGAAGGGGAATATTGATATATATTAGAGGGTATTGATATATATTATCATCTGATGTGATTTCTTGGTATCCTAAATATAAGATTAATACTTCAAGTTGCTGAGTTGAGAAAGAGATGGTTGAATCAAAAGAATTCCTTTTTTGAAGTTCAATTTTTATCAGAGGACAATATGAATATTATACCATGTTCCGTTAAAACACTCAAGGGGTTTTATGATATATCGGGTGTAGAAGTAGGCCAACACTTCTATTGGCAAATAGGAGGTTTCCAAATTCATGCCCAAGTACTCATCACTTCTTGGGTCGTAATTACTATCTTGCTAGGTTCAGTTATCATAGCTGTTCGGAATCCACAAACCATCCCGACCGACGGTCAGAATTTCTTCGAATATGTGCTTGAGTTTATTCGAGACTTGAGCAAAACTCAGATTGGAGAAGAATATGGTCCCTGGGTTCCCTTTATTGGAACTATGTTCCTTTTTATTTTTGTTTCGAATTGGTCGGGTGCTCTTTTACCTTGGAAAATTATACAGTTACCCCATGGGGAATTAGCAGCACCCACGAATGATATAAATACTACTGTTGCTTTAGCTTTACTCACATCAGCGGCATATTTTTATGCGGGTCTTAGCAAAAAAGGATTGAGTTATTTCGAGAAATATATTAAACCAACTCCAATTCTTTTACCAATTAACATCCTAGAAGATTTCACAAAACCATTATCGCTTAGTTTTCGACTTTTCGGGAATATATTGGCGGATGAATTAGTCGTTGTTGTTCTTGTTTCTTTAGTCCCCTTAGTAGTCCCTATACCGGTCATGTTTCTTGGATTATTTACAAGCGGTATTCAAGCTCTTATTTTTGCAACGTTAGCCGCAGCCTATATAGGTGAATCCATGGAAGGTCATCATTGAATTGACTAGTTTTCAAAATAGTCTTTTTTTTTAGCTTAGCTCAATTCATGCATGGTTCCAGATAATCCGCTTGGTTGGAAAACTAAATAGTTAGAAATGCGTATGAATATACAACCTAGAGTTGTAGGAGAGAGAATAGACTATATTACGGAATTGTCAAAGTATATATGCATTAAGGGGGGCGGAGTCAGGCTAGATCTATATCCTTAATGTCTATAAGTCCAGTCATCTTTTGTGCGGGTTTTTAAGGAATGATTTTAGAATCCGATTCATCAATAGAAAATGAGAAAATACGCAAAATAGAAGAAACAAATGTATATGGGATATTATATATTCCTAAGTTAGATTCATTATCTAATCCGATATATCGAATTCCCTCTATATGGAATTGGATTCCATATCCAGTTCTATGCAGCATATTGTTATCAATTGTATATCTTGATTTAATTCCTATTGGATTTGGATTAGGTCGATTTCAATAGGGGTTCTTCCTCTATTTCGTCTTTTATTATGGATTAGATGATAGGGGAAAAAATAGGAACTCAAGGATATCGAAGAGTAAAGAAAGAAGAATGGAATGAAAGAGTGGTTGGTTGGAAAGAAAGAGAAATAGAATAATGAGAATCATATGGATTTACACAAACCTCTAATGATTAGAAACTAAAAATGAGATCTCGAAGTAGTTCGGACAATTCAGATTATCATTTCAATTTGTACTTTTTAGTTACTTCTCCCCAATAGAGCTTAGAAGTAAGAATTTCTTGGTTGATTGTATCCTTAACCATTTCTTTTTTTTTTGACACGAGGAACTCACCATGAATCCACTAATTGCTGCTGCTTCCGTTATTGCTGCTGGATTGGCCGTAGGGCTTGCTTCTATTGGGCCTGGAGTTGGTCAAGGTACTGCTGCAGGACAAGCTGTAGAAGGTATTGCGAGACAGCCAGAAGCAGAAGGTAAAATACGAGGTACTTTATTGCTTAGTCTAGCTTTTATGGAAGCTTTAACAATTTATGGACTAGTTGTGGCACTAGCGCTTTTATTTGCGAACCCTTTTGTTTAATCCTAAAAAAGAAAATGAGTCCTTTAGATTAGATACTTTTTTCTTTTTTTAGTAAATTGGTATTTGCTTCTGCAATTCCAATTATATCAATACTTTACTCCTATTTATTACTCCTGGAATTACCTATTTATCGGGACAGACAATACCCCACCCCAGGAAGGGCTGATTTGAGGATGATCAATTTAGAGGATATGCTCGCCTTCTTCCTTCCCGTCCTTAGTTTAGGACAGTGGAAAGTCTTTTTCCTTTTATTTTAGGAATTTTTGGAACATTTCAACAAAGGAGTCTTTCACAGGTCAAACGAGACCTAAGACTTAATCTAAAAGAAATTATTAGATTGAATCTATTTGCATTAAAAAAAATTACATTAAAAAAACCGATCAAAAAAGGGCGAGCGAAGTAAGTGATCGAAAAACTTTGCTCTTTGTTCGTCCTATCTATAAGAGGAGAGCATATGAAAAATGTAACCCATTCTTTCGTTTTTTTAGCTCACTGGCCATCCGCTGGGAGTTTCGGGCTTAATACCGATATTTTAGCAACAAATCTAATAAATCTAACTGTAGTGGTTGGTGTATTGATTTTTTTTGGAAAGGGAGTGTGTGCGAGTTGTCTATTTCAAGAATAGATTGGATCTATCCGGCTGCACTTTAAAATATTTTTTAGTATTTTTTGGATAAATAAGAAAAAGGTGCACGATCTCGACGAATTACTTCTGAATAAATTCAGAAATCATATGGAAGAACCATAGCATTTCGCGACTCATTGGTAAATCAACTTTGATTCTCTATAGACCAATAATGTGAGACCATTAACACGGTTAAAGCTAAACTGCTTGAAGTCCAGGCAAAAAGGGGTACTCTTTCTACAACTATATTAGTATTAGTACCGAAATGCTTTAAACGGGAAATAGCTAATGTAGAATTTATCTGATATAAAACACTCATATCGATAAAATGGTTTGAACTATTTACTAGAAGGGCACCCTGCCCTTTTTTATCCAATGCCGAATCGACGACCTATGTATAAAATAAAAAAAAGAGAAATTTTTTGGATTTGAAGAAAAAAAAAAGAATTCTATCAATTTTCATTTTCCATTTATTTAGTTAGTTTTTCTTAATGAAATTGAAATTATTAACTAAAGGGCAAATACAAATAAAGAAACAACTTTGCTGACCATGATAGATTTTTATCTAGGCGGAAGAGTCCTCTTAATATTTATCTAGTCTTATATTCTTAATATGGGTTTCGGTATATTGAAATATAAACAGAAAAGAGAAGATAGAGGATAGGCTCATTACATAAAAAAAAAGATATGGAAATAGCCATAGCAAAAAAAGAAAAAAAAGGAGCGTGAGAGCCAAATGAATCGAAAGATTCATGTTTGGTTCGGGAAGAGATCATAAAAATTGTAAACTTAATAGCAAGATAATCTACTTTCATTAAAAGATTTATTAGATAATCGAAAACAGAGAATCTTGAGTACTATTCGAAATTCGGAAGAATTGCGTAGAGGGACCATTGAGCAGCTCGAAAAAGCTCGGGTTCGATTACAGAAAGTCGAACTAGAAGCGGATGAGTATCGAATGAATGGATACTCTGAGATAGAACGAGAAAAAGCAAATTTGATTAATGCTACTTCTATTAGTTTGGAACAATTAGAAAAGTCTAAAAATGAAATCCTTTATTTTGAAAAACAAAGGGCGATGAATCAGGTCCGACAACGGGTTTTCCAACAGGCCGTACAAGGAGCTCTAGGAACTCTGAATAGTTGTTTGAATACCGAGTTACATTTCCGTACGATTCGTGCTAATATTGGCATTCTAGGGGCCATAGAATCAAAGAAATAATTAAATTAATTAGACCTTGAACTTCTACTTTCGTTTAGAATTTAGGCATTATTTTTCCCCTTGCTTCCGAAAAAAAGAGTCAAGAAACACTAATGGCAACCCTTCGAGTCGACGAAATTCATAAAATTCTCCGCGAACGTATTGAACAATATAATAGGAAAGTAGGGATTGAGAATATCGGTCGCGTAATTCAAGTGGGGGATGGGATTGCTCGTATTATAGGTCTTGGTGGAATAATGTCAGGTGAATTAGTCGAATTTGCAGAAGGGACTAGGGGTATTGCTCTGAATTTGGAATCCAAAAATGTTGGGATTGTATTAATGGGCGATGGGTTGATGATACAAGAGGGAAGTTTTGTAAAAGCAACAGGAAGAATTGCTCAGATACCCGTGAGCGAGGCTTACTTGGGTCGTGTTATAAATGCTCTGGCTAAACCTATTGATGGGAGAGGCGAAATTGTAGCTTCGGAATCTCGCTTAATTGAATCTCCTGCTCCGGGTATAATTTCCAGGCGTTCCGTATATGAACCCCTTCAAACAGGGCTTATTGCTATCGATTCGATGATCCCCATAGGGCGCGGTCAGCGAGAGTTAATTATTGGGGACAGACAGACTGGCAAAACAGCAGTAGCCACAGATACAATTCTCAATCAAAAAGGGCAAGATGTAATATGTGTTTATGTAGCTATCGGTCAAAGAGCATCCTCCGTGGCTCAAGTAGTAACTACTTTCCATGAAGAGGGGGCCATGGAATACACTATTGTAGTAGCTGAAATGGCGGATTCACCTGCTACATTACAATACCTCGCCCCTTATACGGGAGCAGCCCTGGCTGAGTATTTTATGTATCGCGAACGGCATACTTTAATAATTTA